GAAGACAGGACTCGAAGAATCGAAGAATTACAGATGAATGTACAAAAAGAACTCAATTGTGTAAACCGAAAACTCAACATTGCTATTAGAAGAATTTCAAATCCTTATGGGCACCCCAATATTCTTGCAGAATTTATAGCCGGACAATTAAAGAATAGAGTTTCATTTCGCAAAGCAATGAAAAAAGCTATTGAATTAACTGAACAGGCAGGTACAAAAGGAATTCAAGTACAAATTGCAGGGCGTATCGACGGAAAAGAAATTGCACGTGTTGAATGGATCAGAGAAGGTAGGGTTCCTCTACAAACCATTCGAGCTAAAATTGATTATTGTGCCTACGCAGTTCGAACTATCTATGGGGTATTAGGCATCAAAATTTGGATATTTGTAGACGAGGAATAATAAGAACTTACTTTACTTGTATTTAGTTCTATCTGGTGATAAAACAAAAAAAGGCAAACTCTTTCATTCCTTTTCTGTTAAATAAAAAAAAAAAAATGAACAATTCTATAAGGTTGAATAAAAATTCGATTAATCGTTTGATATAATTGCTATGCTTAGTGTGTGACTCGTTGGTTTTTTTAGGATTATAGGATTCAACAAAATCGACCGGCCCGTAGTACGAACTGATAACTATAGAACTAATAATCAACTCATCGCTTCGCATTATCTGGATATAAGGAACCAGTCAAGATATGATATATGAGTCATATCATTGTAGCAACTGAAATCTTTTTTGCATAAACACAAAAGAAAAACCAATCTGATTATGAGTTGTAAAGCAATAAAAGTATACAGATAAATGGAAGGGTGAGAGAAAGATAGGAAAAGAAATATCAATGATATATAATTCCAATATGTAAGGTCTATGAGTCATCTCATATAAAGGGAATGTAATAAAGCATCAATACTGATTGATCCATAATTAGACAAATCGGTGCATAGAAGAAAAAATCAAGAGCCCTGAGCCAATAAAGACTGAGAAGGTTGACTCAAGAAAAAAATTTCATTCATTAATAAATTTCATTTAAGGGCTCCGTTGTAGAATTCAGACCTAACCATTAATCGAGAAGTGGTGGGGACGACAGAACCTGTGAATGCATAAGATTCTATTGAAAACGAATCCTAATGATTCATTGGGTAGGATGGCGGAACGAACCAGAAACCTATTCATTTATTCTGAGAGGTCATGTCATAGACTAATCTTACAATTGAATGTTGAAAGAGTAAATATTCGCCCGCGAATTTTTTTTTATTTCTAAATTTTACTAAATTTTAGTCGATTCGATATGATAATACAAAGGAAAAAGAAAATAAAGATTCATTATAACGTTATATAAAAACGACATTATCTATAAATAGAAGACGTGTTTAATTATATATTAAAACACAAAAAATTTAAAATTTATAATAGATATAGATTAGATAAAATTTAAAAGAATACCACGATTCCGTATATTATTCACCGTGTATATTATTTTTTAATTGTTTAATTCGCGAGGAGCTGGATGAGAAGAAACTCTCATGTCCAGTTCTGTAGTAGAGATGGATGGAATTGATAAACAACCATCAACTATAACCCCAAAAGAACCAGATTCCGTAAACAACATAGAGGAAGAATGAAAGGAATATCTTATCGAGGCAATCGTATTTGCTTCGGTAGATATGCTCTTCAAGCGCTTGAACCCGCTTGGATCACATCTAGACAAATAGAAGCAGGGCGGCGAGCAATGACACGAAACGCACGCCGCGGTGGAAAAATATGGGTACGCATATTTCCAGACAAACCCGTTACAGTAAGACCTACAGAAACACGTATGGGTTCGGGTAAAGGATCTCCCGAATATTGGGTAGCTGTTGTTAAACCCGGTAGAATACTTTATGAAATGAGCGGAGTAGCAGAAAATATAGCCAGAAGGGCAATTTCAATAGCGGCATCCAAAATGCCTATACGAACTCAATTCATTCTTTCGGGATAGGGATGTAGAAACAAAGGAAAGGGGTCTTTTGTATGAAAAAAAAAAAAAATTGCAGGTTTTTTGTTTTGAAAAAATAATATTTCTTTTTTTTTTTTATTTAGACCCTTGCATTGAAAACAAAAAAAATCGATAAAAAAACGATATGATTCAACCTCAAACCCATTTGAATGTAGCGGATAACAGCGGAGCCCGAGAATTGATGTGTATTCGAATCATAGGAGCTAGTAATCGACGATATGCTCATATTGGTGACGTTATTGTTGCTGTAATCAAGGAAGCCGTACCAAATACACCTCTAGAAAGATCAGAAGTAATCCGAGCTGTAATTGTACGTACTTGTAAAGAACTCAAACGCGACAACGGTATGATAATACGATATGATGACAATGCTGCAGTTGTTATTGATCAAGAAGGAAATCCTAAAGGAACCCGAATTTTTGGCGCGATCGCCCGGGAATTAAGACAGTTAAATTTCACTAAAATAGTTTCATTAGCACCCGAAGTATTATAAGGGAAGGCCGTAATATAGTTATAGTATTTGGTATTTGAATGAAACCGATTAATTAGTAGATTTTTTATATATCACGTATATACCTTTAATAATTCAGAAATAAAGATAAATAAAAAAAGAAAAAGAGCATGTTGATTATATCAAAATTTGGGGGCAACAAAAATCTTAGTTTATCATGAGTAAAGACACTATTGCTGACATAATAACCGCTATACGAAATGCTGACATGAATAAAAAAAGAACAGTTCGAATACCATCTACTAACATCACTGAAAATATTGTTAAAATCCTTTTACAAGAAGGTTTTATTGAAAACGTGAGAAAACATCAGGAAAGCAATAAATATTTTTTGGTTTTAACACTACGACATAGAAGAAATAGAAAAGGATCGTATAGAACTGTTTTAAATTTAAAACGGATCAGTCGACCCGGTTTACGAATATATTCTAACTATCAAAAAATTCCTAGAATTTTAGGCGGAATGGGGATTGTAATTCTTTCTACTTCTCGAGGTATAATGACAGACCGAAGGGCTCGAATAGAAGGAATCGGCGGAGAAATTTTGTGTTATATATGGTAATCTTTCTGATAGACGAATTATACGCAGAACTTTCATATTTGTGAAAAAGAGAAAGGACAACTTTATAATATTACCCCTCTTACATTAGTTGATACTTCAAAGCGGTTTTACCTGGAATGAAACAAAAAAAAGATTCATGAGGGTTTAATTACTGAACAACTTACCAATGGTATGTATCTTCCGGGTTCGTTTAGATTTGAGATAATGCAAATATGATTCTGGCTTTTGTTTCGGAAAGGATTCGACGTTGGTTTATACGTATACTACCAAGAAATAGAATAAAAATTGAGGTAAGTCCTTATTTAAACCAAAGGACGTATAGTTTATAGACTCCAAAGCAAAGACTCGAATTATTCGGTGGTTTTTTGAATTTCAACATTCTTTCGTGGGGATACAATTCGAAGTTAAAAATTTCAAGAAACTTATTTTCTTCCAATAAATAGTAAGAAAAGGAATGACAAATATGAAAATAAGGGCCTCTGTTCGTAAAATTTGTGAAAAATGTCGATTGATCCGTAGGCGGGGACGAATTATAGTAATTTGTTCCAACCCGAGACATAAACAAAGACAAGGCTAATCTTTCTAAAGCAAAAAAGACTCTAGAAATCAAAAGTAACCGATGTACAGATGTACAAATAAATAAGTAAAAAAAAAATAAGGATACGTTTTGACATGAAATGGATATATCCATATATCTCTGACTTATATTTATGAGATGATAAAATATGGCAAAACCTATACCAAAAATTGGTTCACGTAGAAATAGACGTATTGGTTCACGTAAGAATGCGCGTAGAGTACCAAAGGGAGTTATTCATGTTCAAGCAAGTTTCAATAATACGATTGTGACTGTTACAGATGTGCGGGGTCGAGTAATTTCTTGGTCCTCCGCCGGGGCTTGTGGATTCAAGGGTACAAGAAGAGGTACACCATTTGCCGCTCAAACCGCAGCAGGAAATGCTATTAGGACAGTAGTGGATCAAGGTATGCAACGAGCAGAAGTCATGATAAAAGGCCCGGGTCTCGGAAGAGATGCGGCATTAAGAGCTATTCGTAGAAGTGGTATACTATTAAGTTTCATACGCGATGTAACCCCTATGCCACATAATGGCTGTAGGCCCCCTAAAAAAAGGCGTGTGTAAAAATAAACATTGAAGAGATTTCAAGAGAAATAAATAATTCAATGATTTGATCAAATAATATACTATGGTTCGAGAGAAAGTAACAGTATCTACTCGGACACTACAGTGGAAGTGTGTTGAATCAAGAGCAGACAGTAAGCGTCTTTATTATGGACGCTTTATTCTGGCCCCACTTATGAAAGGTCAAGCGGATACAATAGGAATTGCGATGCGAAGAGCTTTGCTCGGAGAAATAGAAGGAACATGTATCACACGCGCAAAATCTGAGAAAATACCACATGAATATTCTACCATAATAGGTATTCAAGAATCCGTACATGAAATTTTAATGAATTTGAAAGAAATTGTATTGAGAAGTAATCTATATGGAACTCGTAACGCGTCTATTTGTATCAAGGGTCCTGGATATGTAACTGCTCAAGACATTATCTTACCACCTTCTGTGGAAATCGTTGATAATACACAGCATATAGCTAACCTAACGGAACCAATTAATTTGTGTATTGAATTACAAATTGAGAGGAATCGCGGATATCGTATAAAAACGCCAAATAACTTTCAAGACGGAAGTTATCCTATAGATGCTGTATTCATGCCTGTTCGAAATGCGAATCATAGCATTCATTCTTATGTGAATGGGAATGAAAAACAGGAGATACTTTTTCTCGAAATATGGACAAATGGAAGTTTAACTCCTAAAGAAGCACTTCATGACGCCTCCCGGAATTTGATTGATTTATTTATTCCTTTTTTACATGCAGAAGAAGAAAACTTACAGTTAGAAAACA